CTCACGTGGCAGAATTCAAAAATTTATTTTATCCCCAACCCTAAATAAAACATCTATAACGAGATCTATAAGTCCACACTCTATAAACAGAATTAACAACTTATTTTTTATTACTAGTCTTTTTTTGACTCCTACTTATCAGTATCAAGAATTTGAACAAAAACAAACAAGGGATACTTTTAATATAAAAATTTTTTCAATAGAAAAAGTAATATCAAGTTTCAATTTTAAAAAACTTTCTGCAGTTTTAAAACAAGAACAAAAAACAGAGGATCAACCAAAAAATTTTAAATATTGCATCGATACTGTTTTAGCCAATCTAAAAGATAAAAGAGAAAAAAAACGCAAAAAAAACGATATTGGAATAAAAGAAATCAGTAAAAAAGTACCTCGATGGTCATATAAAATAATTGACGAGTTGGAATACGCTGAAAGAATACAGGAAGAATTTGTGGTAGAGGATCCTGGAATTCGTTCAAGAAGAGCTAAGCGTGTAATACTTTTTGCAGAAATTATTGGTAAAGTTGATCCAGTATACAAAGAGATCGCTTTGATACATTATTTCGACCAATCAGACTTTCGCCGCGACATAATAAAAGGCTCCATGCGTCCTCAACGACGTAAAACATTTACTTGGAAAATCTTTCACGCAAATATGCATTCCGCTCTATTTTTGGATAGAATAAACAAACCTCTTTTATTTTCTTTTGAAATATCTCGTATGATGCATATGTTGAAACTAATGTTTAGAAAAATAAAAGGCAAAAAGAAAAAATTTTTGATTTCAGATTATCCTGAAGAAACAACAAAAGAAAGGGATAAAAAAGAGAAGGATAAAGAAAAGAAAGATAAAAGAGAGGAAGAAGCACGGGTCAAAAGAGTGAAAGTTTGGGATAACGTTACCTTTTCGCAACTAACAAGAGGATGTTTGTTAGTAACCAAATCCATTCTTCGAAAATATATAATCTTACCTTTATTGATAATAGCTAAAAATATTATTCGTATACTTTTATTTCAATCTCCAGAATGGTCGGAGGATTTTAGAGATTTGAATAGAGAAATACATATTAAATGCACCTTTAATGGAATTCCATTACCAGAAAAAGAATTTCCGAGAAACTGGTTAATGGAAGGTATTCAAATAAAAATCCTATTTCCTTTTCGTTTGAAACCTTGGCACAGATCTAAGTTAGAATTCACTCAAAAGGATCCAATGAAAGAGAAGAAAGGGCAAAAAAAGAATTTTGGCGGCTTCTTAACGGTTTTAGGCAAGACAACAGAAAGTCCTTTTGGTCCTACTCGAAACGAAAAAGGACTTTATTCCTTTGATTTTAAACCCATTTTTAAGAAACTCGAAAAAAAAATAAAAAAGTTGAAAAAGAGGTGGTTTCTAGTTATAAGGGCTTTAAAACAACGAACAAAGTTTTTTACAAATGTCACAAAATCAAAAGAGAGGGAAAAAAAAGTTATTAAAAAAAGGTCCTTTTCCCTTTTAAAATTCAAAGCAAAACTAAAAAAACTAATGAGAATTTTTTTAGTATTTACCGGACTATATGAATTGAATGAAACTAAAAAAGATTTAATAACCAACAATCAGATGATTCATAAATCCTCTACTCAAATTAGACATATACCTATACCTACGGGTTGGACAAATTCTTCACTGACCGAAAAACGAATGCAAGATTTGACCGATAGAACAAGTACAATCATAACTCAAATAAAAAAAATTAAAAAAAAAAAAAAAAAGAAAACTGTTTTTATAATCTCAAATACAAAAATGAATTTTAAAAAAAGAAGCTATGATCTGAAAAGATTAGAATCTAGAATAAAAAGAAGAAATTATGAATTTTTCTGTAAATTCCAGTATTTTAAAAAAATTTGTATTGAAAAAAAAGCCATATATACTGTTCTATCTATCATTAATATTCTCAGGATGAATTCACAACTTTTTTATGAATCAGTCAGAAACCTTGTTCATAAAGACATCCAAGATAACGAGGAAAATCAAGATAAAATTCTGAAATTGAATAGAAATAAAAAAGGGATTAACTTTATTTCGAATATAAAAGAGACTGCTACTAATATTAATATGAAAAGACAGGTTTTTGGTGACTTATCCTCTTTGTCACAAGCATATATATTTTATAAATTATCACAAACCCTGCTTATTAACTTATATAAGTTAAGACCCACTCTTCGAGATGATGGAAAAGCTTTTTTTCTAAAAAAAAAAAGAAAGGATTTTTTTGAAGTACAAGGAATTTTTCATTCCGAATTAAGACATAAAAAAAACATTACTTTTATAACGAATCCATGGAAAAACTGGTTGTTAAAAGCTGGTCATTATCAAAATAATTTATCTCCGATAAGATGGTCTAGATTAATATCAAAAAAAAGGATAAATCCTATTAATCAACGATGTATGACTGAAAATAAGGGTTTAAATAAAAAGGATTCCTGTGAAAATGAAAAAGACTTATTAATGAAGTACGAAAAACAAAAGGATTTTCAAGGGGAGTTGTTACTAAAAAAAAAAATAAAAAAATACTCTCGATATGATCTTTTAGCGTATAAATCTATAAATTATGAAGATCCGAAGGACTCATCTATTTCTAGATTGTCATTAAAAACAAAAACTAAGCAAGGAATTTTCTATAATTTTACGATACCTAAACGCAAATTTATTCGTCAGTCAGAGGGGGTTTCTATCACTAACTGTCTGGAAGAAGACGAAACTCTGGAGATAGAACAAAATTGGGATAGAAAATATTTGGATTGGAGGATTTTCTATTTTTTTCTTAAAAAAAGAATCCAAATTGAATTTTGGATTGATACTGGAACAAAAAAAAAAAAAAACCTTTTTGACTGGATGGAAATGAATGAAAGACTACTAAGCTATTCCGTATGCAATTTGGAACTTTGGCTCTTCCCAAAAAATTTTATACTTTACAATACATATAAGAAAAAACCTTGGACCATACCAATCAAATTACTTCTTTTCGATTTGACTAGAAATGACAATCTTAGTGAAAAATCTGAAGAACTCGTAGATTTTGGATCAGTTTGCTTAAACCAAGAAAAATATCTTGAAGACAATTTTGCAGAATCAGACATGAAAAAAAAAAACTACAAGGGTTCTATGGAAGCGGAGCTTTTTTTATTCCTACAAAGACCTTTATGTTTTCAATTAAAATGGAATACTTCTGTAAAAAAAAAATTAGTCAATACTATGAAAGTTTATTGTTTCCTGCTTAAATCAATAAATCCAAATGGAGCGACTATATCCTCTATTCAAAGGGGAGAAATAGGTATCAATTTTCTGCTGATTGACAACGATTTGAGTCTTACAGAATTTCTAAAAAAGGGAATATTTATTATCGAACTAGTTCGCCTGGCTGTCAAAAATGGGGGACACTTTCTTCTCTATCAAACCTTAAAAATTGCATTGGTTCATAAGAATAAACAAAAAATTAATAAAAAAGAAGAAGAAAGAAACTATGCGGATACAAAGAATTGGGATAAGTCTACAGAGAATAAAAAGAAAAATTATTATGATTTGCTTATTTCTGAAAAGACTTTATCTCCTCGGCAATGCCGAGAGTTGAGAATTCTAATATCTTTTAATTCCAAAAATAGAAAAGATATTAAGATAAATAATGAATTTTTTAATGGAAATAACATCAAAACCCGTAGTAATATTTTGAATAAAACCAAAAATTTTTCTCGAGATAACAAAAAATTAAAAAATAAGAATCAAGTAATTAAATTTAAACTCTTTCTTTGGCCCAATTTTCGATTAGAAGATTTAGCTTGTATGAATCGCTTTTGGTTTGATACTAATAATGGGAGTCGTTTTAGTATGGTAAGAATACATCTGTATCCAAGATTAAAAAACTTTTACTAATAAGTTTTTCCTCTATTCCAGGGCATATTTGCTGCCTAAAGACAAAAAGATACACGCATGTCTAGTTTTTCATTCTATTCTGATATATTTTGTTAAATTAACAACATATTTTTTCAATCTAATTTTGTTTTGGTATTATTATTGCTGATCAATTAGTATTACGGATCACTCACTCTCACTATATCAATGTATATATATATATATATTATACTTTAAAAACTAATTAATATTTATCTATTATATTATATAAATATTATATAATATAATAGATAAATATTAATATAATCAAAATATTATACTACTTAAATTTTAAATTAAATAAGTAGGGGAAAAGATTTCATTTTATGGTCAAAAATTCATTCATCTCAGTTATTTCCCAAGAAGAAAAAAAAAAGGAGGGATCCACTGAATTTCAAGTATTCCGTTTTACCAATAAGATACGAAGACTTACTTCACATTTGGAATTGCATAGAAAAGACTTTTTATCCCAGAGAGGCTTACGGAAAATTATAGGAAAACGCCAACGACTGTTGGCTTATTTGTCAAAGACAAATGAAGTACGTTATAAACAATTAATTAGTCAGTTGGATCTTCGGAAACCAAAAATGCGTTAAGTTGAAAAGTTCATTTTGAGTTCTTTTTTTCTATTTATTTTTATTAATTAGTAATAAATCTTCAATTTTGATAAATTTCTTTTCGTTTTCAATAAGTTATGAAAGAATGAATCGAGGAAAAACCTATGAATATACCATCTACAAAACAAGACCTCATGATAGTCAATATGGGCCCGCACCACCCATCAATGCACGGTGTTCTTCGACTAATCGTTACTCTAGATGGTGAAAATGTTATTAACTGTGAACCCATATTAGGTTATTTACACAGAGGGATGGAAAAAATTGCAGAAAACCGAACAATTATACAATATCTACCCTATGTAACACGTTGGGATTATTTAGCTACAATGTTCACAGAAGCAATAACTGTAAACGGACCCGAACAACTGGGAAATATTCAAATACCTAAAAGAGCTAGCCATATAAGAGTAATTATGCTAGAGTTGAGTCGTATAGCTTCTCATCTGTTATGGCTTGGACCCTTTATGGCGGATATTGGAGCACAGACCCCTTTCTTCTATATTTTCAGAGAAAGAGAATTGGTATATGATCTATTCGAAACTGCGACTGGTATGAGAATGATGCATAATTTTTTTCGTATCGGAGGAGTAGCGGCTGATCTACCTCATGGATGGATAGATAAATGCTTGGATTTCTGCGAGTATTTTTTAACAAAGGCGGCTGAATATCAAAAACTTATTACGCGAAATCCTATTTTTTTAGAACGAGTTGAGGGAGTAGGTATTATTGGTATAGAGGAAGCAATAAATTGGGGTTTATCGGGGCCAATGCTACGGGCTTCTGGAATGCAGTGGGATCTTCGCAAAGTGGATCATTATGAATGTTACGACGAACTTGATTGGGAAGTCCCGTGGCAAAAGGAAGGGGATTCATTAGCTCGTTATTTAGTACGAATCAATGAAATGAGGGAATCCATAAAAATTATTCAACAGGCCATGGAAGGAATTCCGGGAGGTCCGTATGAAAATTTAGAAATACGATGTTTTGATAGAGAAAGGGATATAGACTGGAATGATTTTGAATATAGATTCATTAGTAAAAAGACCTCTCCTACTTTTGAATTATCGAAACAAGAACTTTATGTAAGAATGGAGGCCCCTAAAGGGGAATTGGGAGTTTTTCTGATAGGGGACCAGAGTGGTTTTCCTTGGAGATGGAAAATCCGCCCCCCAGGGTTTCTCAATTTGCAAATTCTTCCTCAGTTAGTTAAAAGAATGAAATTGGCTGATATTATGACAATACTAGGTAGCATAGATATCATTATGGGGGAAGTTGATCGTTGAAATGATAATTGATACAACAGAAATACAAAATATACACTCTTTTTCCAGATTAGAATCTTTAAACGAAATTTTGAAGGGTATATGGATGCTGCTTCCGATTTTGACTCTTGTATTGGGAATAACAATAGGCGTACTAGTAATTGTGTGGTTAGAAAGAGAAATAGCCGCAGGAGTACAACAACGTATTGGACCCGAATATGCCGGTCCTTTAGGAATTCTTCAAGCTCTCGCCGATGGGGTTAAACTACTTTTTAAAGAAAATCTTCTTCCATCTCGAGGAGATGTCAGTTTATTCAGTATTGGACCATCCATAGCAGTTATATCAATTCTACTAAGTTATTCAGTAATTCCTTTTGGCTATCACCTTGTTTTAGCTGATCTAAAGATTGGTGTTTTTTTATGGATTGCTTTTTCAAGTATTGCCCCCATCGGACTTCTTATGTCAGGATATGCATCCAATAATAAATATTCTTTTTTAGGTGGTCTACGAGCTGCTGCTCAATCGCTTAGTTATGAAATACCATTAACTCTATGTGTGTTATCAATATCTCTACGTGTGAGTCGTTGAAACATAAACTTTTATCTACTATTCCTTTTTTATAAGTATAATATTTATAAGTATTATAAGTATAAGAAACTGTGTAAATAGTAAATAATAAGCGAAATAACTTAAATGGAGCTGTTTATTTTCTTTTTTCGAGTTCTAGTTAGTGTTTAAGTTTATGAGCAAAATCAGATAGTTATATGAGTGAAAGAAAACAGCTTACAAATTCGCAGTAAATATAAATATTGAGTCTCATTATCCTAAGTACAAGAGGCAAGCGGAAAAAAGAAAAGCAGAAAAGAGCTTTTACCCCAGGATTGGGTGATTAGTCCTCCTGTCTTGAAGCGGGTTCATAATGATCAACCATATAGCTTTTTTACTATGTTTGGCATGTATTACCAAATATGTATTACCATAACGGGGGATTGAGCAAAAACACGTGGATGGTTAGGAACACCAAGATAGACAACGGATTAGTAATGGAGATTGTATCAAAATTATCCAAAATGGATATTTTTGCAAAAATAAAATAATAGTAAAATACAAAGTATGAAAAGAAAACTAATTGGGGCTTTAAATTGGTAGAAATAATCAGGTAGTACTTCCCACAATTCCGATCCAGAGTATGCTCCTATCCACAAATTATAAAAATGACTATCAGAAACGAAATAACCCTTTACTTTTACTTTTTTGTTTAAGCCCTTTTTTTCGTAGAAAAGTAAACAAGGCTAGGAAAAAAATATCCCTAACACTAGAAAAAATAAAATCACAATACAATAGAATAAAAAAGTAATTCTTTTTTTTTGTAATCTAAAAAAGAATAGGTTGAAATTTCGATTTATACAAATCTACAAGGAGTATTTGATTGTAATATAAAGTTAGAAAAAAATAGAAAAATTATTAAAGGATGAGATCAATTCAGAAGTACTTTCTCCTTCTTTAAATTTGAATTTAAATTCGAATAATAACAGACAGAATTTCAGTGGTCTAATTGAGGGCGTTTGTATCCTATCTATTCTATCTATTCTACAAACTAAGAACCCATATGACAAATATATAAAAATAAAGAGAATAGGCTTCGGCCCTTAGATTTATTTATGACCCTCGAGGAGCCATATGAGGTGAAAATCTCATGTATGGTTCTGGAATAGCGATAGGAGCAACTATGTATGCTATTATCGACTATGATTATCTAATAGTTCAAGTACAGTTGATATAGTTGAGGCACAGTCGAAATACGGTCTTTTGGGGTGGAATTTGTGGCGACAACCAATAGGATTTATTGTTTTTATAATTTCTTCCCTAGCAGAGTGTGAAAGATTGCCTTTTGATTTACCAGAAGCGGAAGAAGAATTAGTAGCCGGTTATCAAACTGAATATTCGGGTATAAAATTTGGTTTATTTTATGTTGCTTCCTATCTAAACCTATTAGTTTCTTCCTTATTTGTAACAGTTCTTTACTTGGGCGGTTGGAATATTTCTATTCCGTACATTTTTGTTCCTGAGCTTTTTGAATTCAATAAAGTGAGTGGAGTTTTTGAAATAATAACAGGTATCTCTATTATATTAGCTAAAACTTATTTGTTTTTGTTCATTTCCATCACAACAAGATGGACTTTACCTAGGTTAAGAATGGACCAACTATTAAATCTTGGATGGAAATTTCTTTTACCTATTTCTCTAGGAAATCTATTATTAACAACTTCTTCACAACTTTTTTCACTCTAACTTTAATGGAATGGTATAGTCTATATTCCCTACTTGCTTCAAACAAGAGAAATAAACAAAAATCAAATTATTCCGAAATATTTCTGATATGCTCCCTATGGTGACTGGGTTATTAAATTATGGTCAACAAACAATACGAGCTGTAAGGTACATTGGGCAAAGTTTTTTGGTTACCTTATCCCACGCAAATCGTTTACCTGTAACCATTCAATACCCTTATGAAAAATTAATTACATCGGAACGTTTCCGCGGTCGAATCCATTTTGAATTTGATAAATGTATTGCTTGTGAGGTATGTGTTCGTGTATGTCCTATAGATTTACCCGTTGTTGATTGGCACTTCGAAACTCATATTCGAAAGAAACGATTGCTTAATTACAGTATTGATTTCGGAATCTGTATATTTTGTGGTAACTGCGTTGAGTATTGTCCAACAAATTGTTTATCAATGACTGAAGAATATGAGCTTTCGACTTATGATCGTCATGAATTGAATTATAATCAAATTGCTTTGGGTCGTTTACCAACATCAGTAATTGACGATTATACAATTCGAACAATTTCAACCTTCCCTCAACTAAATAGGAATGGGCCCTTAATTCAACTTAATTCAAAAAATTCAAAATGAAATAATAATTACTAAAATTATAGAAATGCGGTTTTTTTTGTTTTGTTTAGTCAATAAAATCGTTAGTAATCCCAACTATTGGTTTGGTTGGATTGATTATGAGAGTTGCGACTTTATTTTGACTCAAAACCTATCCATTTTTGATTTTAAATTGATTAATCTTTACGTAATTTTTTTCGAAAGATAAAAATCAAAATCTATTTTTCAATATTATTGTCTAATACCGCACTTTCTTTTGGGGTAAGGAATAGTATTTTTCCCATAGTTATACCTACATCAATTCATACCATTTCGGATTGAATTCAATAGGATTTTATTCAATTAGGAACATATCAGAAAAATTTTTTCCTGGTCGAGTCAATAAGGTTATGAAAAAAAAATTGATGGATTTATCTTTTCTTTATACGTAAAATGGATTTGACTGGACCAGTACATGATTTTCTTTTAGTTTTTCTGGGATTGGGTCTTATATCATTTGCTTTAGGGGTCGTATTACTTACCAACCCAATTTATTCCGCATTTTCATTAGGGTTGGTTCTTATTTGTATATCTTTATTTTATGTTTTATCAAACAGCTATTTTGTAGCTGCTGCACAACTCCTTATTTACGTAGGCGCAATAAATGTTTTAACCATATTTGCTGTGATGTTCATAAATGGTTCAGACTATTCCAAAGCTTTTTCTCTTTGGACCGTTGGAGGCGGGGTTACTTCGCTAGTTTGTACGAGTATTTTTGTTTTATTAATTGCTACTATTCCAGATACATCTTGGTACAGCGTTATTTGGACGACAAGATCAAACCAGATTATCGAGAAAGATTTGATAACGAATAGTCAACAAATTGGAATTCATTTATCAACAGATTTTTTTCTTCCATTTGAACTAATTTCGATAATTCTTTTAGTTGGATTAATAGGCGCAATTGCTGTGGCTCGTCAATAAGAGTATTAAAGCCTTAGAACTACCCAAATAAATCTGAATTCAACTTTGTTTTATCTTATCACACCTGGTTTCATTCTATTTAAAGATTCTTTGTTCATGTATCAATTTTTCTCTATTTCGATTATAAATAGAACTTCTTTTCAAGTTCTTTATATTCAATTTTCATTTATTACTAATATATGGTTTTTTATGTACTTGTTATATTTGACTCAATGGATTCTGTAGAATTTTTGCTCATATTGATATAAAGTCTTATTTTTACTCTTATTGAAAGAAATAAAAATTGATAAGGAGTTGGTCAATGATACTCGAACATATACTTGTTTTGAGTTCCTTTTTATTTTGTATCGGTATTTATGGATTGATCACGAGCCGAAATATGGTTAGAGCTCTTATGTGTCTTGAACTTCTACTGAATGCAGTTAATATAAATTTCGTAACATTTTCTGATTTTTTTGATAGTCGTCAATTAAAAGGAAATATTTTCTCAATTTTTGTTATAGCTATTGCAGCGGCTGAAGCGGCTGTTGGACTGGCTATCATTTCGTCAATCTATCGTAACAGAAAATCAACTCGTATCAATCAAGCAAATTTATTGAATAAGTAGTATTATTCATATAAATGAAAATATTCATGAATTCTATATATATATATATATATTCATGTTTGTTCAAATTAAAGAAATGAAAGTCTCTTGGCCCTCTTTAATGTACATACCTCAATCCAGAATTGATTCAAAAAATTCTGGTCAATTATTGATTCATCTTATGTCTAAAAATATTATTGAGTTACAAAACGACTAGATCGAAAATTTATGACGTTCAAAAGTTTATAGACCCAATGTCACATTCAGTAAAGATTTATGATACATGTATAGGGTGTACTCAATGTGTCCGAGCCTGTCCCACAGATGTATTAGAAATGATACCTTGGGACGGATGTAAAGCTAAGCAAATTGCTTCCGCTCCACGAACAGAGGACTGTGTTGGCTGTAAAAGATGTGAATCGGCCTGCCCAACGGATTTCTTGAGTGTTCGCGTTTATTTATGGCATGAAACAACTAGAAGCATGGGTCTAGCTTATTGATAGGGTTCCGACAACACTATTTGAATTTGAATACATTTTTTTTTATCGACAGAACCCGTCCTCAAAACAAAAATATAGAAGGATATTATGTTTTGAGCACGGGTTTATTTTTCTGGTCCAAGCGTATCTTGTCTTTACCATGAATTATTTTCCTTGGTTAACATTCTTTGTAGTCTTTCCGATATCAACAGGTTCCTTCTTTTTATTTCTACCTCAAACTCAGAGAGGGAATAAAGTAATTAGATGGTATGCTATATGTATATGCATTTTAGAACTGCTTTTAATGACCTACGCATTTTGTTATTATTTCAAGTCTGATGATTTATTAATTCAACTTTCGGAGAATTATAAATGGGTCAATTTTTTTGATTTTTATTGGAGATTGGGAATAGACGGACTTTCTGTAGGACCCATTTTACTGACAGGATTTATCACTACTTTAGCTACTTTAGCGGCTCGGCCAGTTACTCGAGATTCCCGATTATTCCATTTTTTGATGCTAGCAATGTATAGTGGTCAAATAGGATTATTTTCTTCTCGAGATCTTTTACTTTTTTTCATCATGTGGGAGTTAGAATTAATTCCCGTTTATCTACTTTTATTCATGTGGGGGGGAAAGAAACGTTTGTATTCAGCTACAAAGTTCATTTTATACACCGCAGGGGGTTCCATTTTTTTATTAATAGGAACTCTGGGTATCAGTTTATACGGTTCCGCTGAACCAACATTAAATTTTGAAACATCAGCCAATCAATCATATCCATTAGTGCTGGAAATAATATTTTATATTGGATTTCTTATAGCTTTTGCTGTAAAATTACCGATTATCCCTTTACATACCTGGTTACCAGATACTCACGGTGAGGCGCATTACAGTACTTGTATGCTTCTAGCCGGAATCTTATTAAAAATGGGAGCATATGGATTGGTTCGGATCAATATGGAATTATTGCCCCATGCTCATTCTTTATTTTCTCCATGGTTGATAATACTAGGCACAATACAAATAATTTATGCAGCTTCAACATCTCCCGGTCAACGTAATTTAAAAAAAAGAATAGCCTACTCCTCAGTATCTCATATGGGTTTTATAATTATAGGAATTAGCTGTTTAAGCGATACGGGACTCAACGGAGCCATTTTACAAATGATATCTCATGGATTTATTGGTGCTGCGCTTTTTTTCTTGGCAGGTACCGCTTATGATAGAATGCGTCTTCTTTATCTCGACAAAATGGGAGGAATGGCTTTTTTTGTTCCAAAAACATTTACAATGTTCAGTATCTCATCGATGGCTTCTCTTGCATTACCGGGCACGAGTAGTTTTTTTGCAGAATTGATAATTTTTTTTGGAATCATTACCAGCCAAAAATATCTTTTACTGCCAAAAATACTAATTACTTTTGTGATGGCACTTGGAGTGATATTAACTCCTATTTATTCATTGTCTATGTTACGCCAGATGTTCTATGGATACAAGTTATTTAATGTTCCAAACTCTTCTTTTTTTGATTCTGGCCCGCGCGAGTTATTTGTTTCAATTTCTATTCTTCTACCCGTAATAGGTATCGGGATTTATCCAGACTTCGTTTTCTCATTATCCGTTGACAAGGTTGAGGCTATTTTATCTAATTATTAATTTTTTAAGAATCCTAAAAAAAGTAGAAGTGGAAAAGTATTTTTCGATTTTTTTTTTTTTTTACGTTAAAAAAAAAAATTATAACCAGAAAGTGGGGCTTTTTACAGAACCATTTGAATCACTCATTGCTTGATTCAAATGGTTCGTTTACACAATGTTTTTTATATAGACTTATATGCTGCCCTGTGTTTGTTTTTATCAGACCCACGTCCTCAATTCAATTAGATATTAATTGAAATAAACCATAACTATGCAGTCCTATTCCTAATAGATTAACTCCGAAATAACATATCCAAATTAAAAGAAAGCCTATAGAGGCCACAATTGCAGAATTTAGACCTTTCCATTTTTTATGTGTTCTAGTATGTAAATAAATTGCGAATATTGCCCAAGTAATAAAAGCCCAAGTTTCCTTTGGGTCCCAGTTCCAATATGATCCCCATGCCTCATTAGCCCAGACTGCTCCTGAAAGAATACCTATAGTTAAAAGGATAAAGCCGATGCTAATAATACGATAGCCCCAACAATCTAATTGTTGAATCAACTGAGACCTATAATAATTGTTACAACAAAGAAAAAAAGTGTTTTGTAAAACGGTGCCACTTTCGTTCATGTATTGAATCTCATCAAAAAAAAAAGATTCAGTTAAAAAAATATTCTTTTTAATTTTAAAGGGAATCTTTGTTATTTTTCGAAATGTAATGACTAGAAGAGCTACTCCTAATAATGATCCACATAAAAGGGCTGCATAGGCCAATATCATCATACTTACATGCATCACCAACCACTGAGATTGAAGAGCGGGTACTAATATTGTAGATTGATGCACTTCAGTTAAAAAACCGGAAGTAGCAAAGCCCTGAATCAAAAGTGCACTTGGCGCGGTTATTAGATTTAAAAGGGTTTTCTGTTTTTTAAAATAAGGAATTATATGAATAATGGTTAAACTCCATGAAAGAAAGAGTAATGATTCATATAGATTACTTAATGGTAAATGTCCCAAAAAAATCCAACGAGTAACTAATAATCCAGTTATACAGAAAAAAGTAGTTATCATACCCTTTTCTGACGAATAGTAGAGTTCTCTTATTTCATCAACTAATAAGGTTATTAAATGAATTGCAATTACAATGGAAACAACCGAAATGGATATATGAGTTAATATATGCTCGAAAGTCGAAAATATCATATAAAAAAAAGCCCCCTTCATTATTTCATTACTACAAAATTAGTACAAAATAGCTATTATATTATATAGATATATAATAATAGAATATTATTATTAGAGTTGAATAGAATTCAAATAAGTAAGTGTTTTCATTCTAAGAACTCGTATATGCCGCCACTCGGACTCGAACCGAGATGCTCTAGCACTGCTTCCTAAGAGCAGCGTGTCTACCGATTTCACCATAGCGGCTTCCCTTGCTATAAATCATAATAACTTATTATTATTCAATCGTCGAGATTGAAATAGTCAATTCAAGGCAATATTTTTGAGGTTAGTGAAGAAAAAAGTGATGAATCGAAACTCGTTTCATTTTTTGAACGTTCTAAATAAAAATTTTTTGATGGTGATTGATAGGTAGTGATAAGTCCTAAGAACCGATGGGGAAATGAGAATCCCCATCCCAGAACGGATAAAAGAGACTAAAAAGAAAGTTGAAACATTGTCTTTTGCATTTTTTTTTTGAGTCTGCTTTTAACCAAAAGCCCTTTTTTGAATTCAGTCGATAATAAAAAAACGATAATAAAAAAAAGAGTTCAATTAAATATTGATAAATGTTGATCAATTCAAAATATTAATATTAGTGACTGACCATCCTTTTTTTTTTCTATTTTAGAGTTGAAATTAGACAAACAACAAGACTTTTCTTAGAATCAAACTTATTTAGGTTATTTCAACCTTTGATTGTTTATTTTTTTTTGTCGGACAAAAAAAACTTTTTGAATTCCCGGTCGAAATAGATTTCGATAATGAAAAAGCTTTCAACGCTGCCCAATATCCCTTTCTTTTCCAAATATTTTTACGAATACGCTTTTTTGATATAGAAGTGCGTTTTTTTGGAACGGCCATTTAAAAGTTGAGAGGTCACTCATTGCTATAATTGGATGTGAAAGACATTTTTAGTTAAAAAGTAATTGTTTTTTTTTCTTTTCGATTCAGTATTGATGAATCCTTAGATCCTACTATCTTGCTAAAAGAAGGGATTCATTGCTATTTCTTTGTATTTTCATCCTAGTTATACAAGTAATAAAAGAAAAAAAAAATAAATCGACTTAAATACCTAAGCCCTAATCTACCTATTTAAGCTTTTTTATGTCATCAAGCAAGTTCGAAAGGGAAGTATACCTAATTTTGATTTTAAAATCAAAATAAAAAAAGTGAAAAAGGATGGATTTCTTTTAGAAAAAAAAATAAATTTTTGTTCTTTACTTCTTTAAATTTCATACTTTGTTTTTTTCGTTCCATGGAACGTATGTTAATTTAAAATTAATATTATTAATATAATAAATTATTAATATAATACTATAGAACTTCCTCCAAGCATAAATATCTTTTTTTATATTTTTCTAATGGAAGAGAATTAACCCTTCAATTTGATTGTCTTTTGATTGTCTCAAGTTCTGTGCTTCTTTTTCTGATTCATATCAAAATGAGTTCTTTATTGTTTCTTTATGCATACAAATATGTATTCTTTATTATATGGGTCTTTCTTATATAAGTTCATAGTAGATATAGAAATTTTTCGTAATTCTGCATTAAGAAGAAAATGAAACTTTTCCCCTTTTTTTGGTCTTCATCAAAAACGTTCTTAAATAAAAGTCAGTATTGATTTTTTACTGATAAGTCAGTCATATTATTTGACCAATTCTAACTTCGTTATTTGAATATGTGCCGTGTTTTGAAAAGATTCATAATAATAATGAAGAATATCAAATTTTAGTTAGGTTTTACATATTTTGTTTTTTTATTGACTTTCTCTTTTGAAATTTGAAAAGGGACAAGAACGAGTGAGTAAGAAACAATTCATTAGAAAAAAACTTTTTATTTTATATGGAACATACATATCAATATTCCTGGATCATCCCTTTTATCACACTTCCAATTCCTATGTTAATAGGGGGGGGTCTTCTCCTTTTTCCGACAGCAACAAAAAAGTCTCGTCGTATGTTGTCTTTTTTGAGTGTTTTTTTGTTAAGTATAGTTATGCTTTTTGCAATCAACCTCCTTCTTCAGCAAATAAATCGCCATTCTATCTATCAATCTGTATGGTCTTGGACGATTAATAATGATTTTTCTTTAGAGTTTGGTTTTTTGATTGATCCACTTACTTCCATTATGTTAATATTAATCACGACTGTTGGAATGATGGTGCTTATTTATAGCGACAACTATATGTCTCATGATAAAGGCTACTTGCGCTTTTTTGCTTATATGAGTTTTTTCAATAGTTCAATGGTGGGTTTAGTTTCGAGTTCTAATTTAATACAAATTTATTTTTTTTGGGAATTGGTTGGAATGTGTTCTTATCTATTAATAGGTTTTTGGTTTACGCGACCTGTTGTAGGTAATGCCTGTCAAAAGGCATTTATAACTAATCGTGTGGGGGATTTTGGATTTTTATTAGGAATTTTAGGTCTTTATTGGATAACGGGTAGTTTAGAATTTCGGGATTTGTTCGAAATAGTCAAGAACTTAATTTATAATAATAAGGTTGATCTTTTATTTGTTACTTTGTGCTCCTTGCTATTATTTTCCGGTGCAGTTGCTAAATCCGCGCAATTTCCCCTTCATATATGGTTACCCGATGCTATGGAGGGGCCAACTCCTATTTCTGCTCTCATACATGCTGCTACTATGGTAGCAGCAGGGGTTTTTCTTGTAGCTCGACTTCTTCCTCTTTTCAGAGTCATACCTTACATTATGAATTTAATAGCTTCGATAGGGCTAGTAACGGTACTATTAGGAGCTACTTTAGCTCTTGCTCAAAAAGATATTAAGAAAGGTTTAGCTTACTCTACAATGTCACAATTGGGTTATATGATACTTGCTTTAGGTATGGGCTCTGCTCGATCCTCTTTATTTCATTTGATTACTCATGCCTATTCAAAAGCTTTGTTGTTTTTAGGATCTGGATCAATTATTCATTCAATGGAGGCTGCTGTTGGATATTCGCCGCATAAGAGTCAGAATATGGGTCTTATGGGGGGTTTAACAAAGCATGTTCCAATTACAAAAATTTCTTTTTTATTAGGTACACTTTCTCTTTCTGGGATTCCCCCTTTTGCTTGTTTTTGGTCTAAAGATGAGATCCTTTCTGATAGTTGGTTATATTCACCTATTTTTGCAATAATAGCTTGTTACACGGCGGGATTAACCGCTTTTTATATGTTTCGCATTTATTTACTTACTTTTGAGGGGCATTTAAATATTCATTTTCAAGATTACAGTGGCAAAAAAAGTAGCTCGTTCTACTCAATATCTTTGTGGGGTAAAAGGGGGTCGAGATTGATAAAAAAAACAAATTCGTTTTTAACTTTTTTAAAAATTAATACTAATAAAAGGGCTTCGTTTTTTTTGAAGAAAACATATCGAGCTGATCTTAATGTAAGAAAGAGCTCATCAACTTTTCATATTAGTTATTTGAATAATATTTTTTTTCCTTATCCTCAGGAAGCCAACAATACTATGTTAGTTCCTATGCTTGTGTTGGCTTCATTTACTTTGTTTATTGGGTTCATAGGAAGTCCTTTCAATCAAGAAGAGGAAAGTCTGGATATATTATCCAAATTGTTAACTCCATCACTATACTTTTTAGATCAAAATTCAAAAGAATCCGCAGATTGCTATCAATTTCTAACAAATGCAACTTTTTCAGTCAGTATAGCTTTTTTTGGAATCTTTATAGCCTCTTTTTTATACAAGCCCGTTTATTCATCTTTACAAAATTTTGACTTCTTAAATTTAGCTGTTAAAAAGGGTTTTCAAAAAATTCTTAGGGACAAAATAATATATTTAATATATGATTGGTCATACAATCGTGGTTACATAGACGCTCTTTACGCAAAATCGATAACTAGTGGTCTAAGAGGGTTGGCGGAAT